AATGGCCTGTTCTCCCCGGTCGGAATAGGTGGTTCCTTCCCTTAGAACCGTACTTGAGAGTTTCCTACCTCATACGGCTCAAAAATCGATTCTTTTTGTGTCCTATCTTAATCTACCCTATGCTAACTGAATTAGATTTCTCATAAACCTATCCCATTTTTTCTTGGGTTAACCAGAAGAAGTTAATTACATAAGTTTTAAACCCTAATTTTGATCAATAATCAGAATCAGTTTGATCTTTTCTCCCACCTTCAGAAGAATGAAGCATAGGTATCCCCACAATATCGTTAGAATTTTCTGAAAGGTAACTATCTCGGTTTCATATATGGAATTCATATAGAATCTTTGAAAAAGACTTTTTTCCATAAGAAAAAAGAACTTACTATCTTTGGGATCTGATGCTACACCGCTGCTCAATACCTTAGTGGATCGACTCTATTACATAAGTTGATTCCTAACTTTTGTCCCATATCATGACATAAGTAAGCAGTTCTTAACTGTATCGACTCAATAGCTCGCTAATTGATCTTTACGGTGCTTTCTCTATCAATTTGATCCTTTATCCATAGAATATAGTATATAGGCTGCACTCATTTTTTTTCTTCCTATTTTGGTTCTCGTGAAGTCTCTTTCCTTGCTACAGCTGATAAAAATCGTTGCTTTGGACGATGCATTATGTAGAAAGCCTATTTTTTTCTAGTATTTACTAGCCAATTTGATCTTTGCTTTTTTTCCTTATTTCTATAGTGGAGATAGTCGCACGTAATGACAGATCACGGCCATATTATTAAAAGCTTGTGGTAAGAATGGGTTTCGTTCTAGTGCCCGGAAATAATATTCCAAAGCCTTTGTATGCTCTCCATTGCTTGTGTGTATAAGGCCTATGTTATAGAGTATATAACTTCGATCATAGGGATCAATTTCTGGTCGCGTAGCTTCATAATAATTCTGTAAAGCTTCCGCATAATTTCCTTCGGATTGAGCCAACATCCGTTACGGTCGTTCATTCTATTCAAAAAATCTCCGTTCCAGAACCGTACATGAGATTTTCATCTCATACGGCTCCTCCCTTCTGCGCATAGTACTAAGGGGAATAATCCATAGAATAAAAATTGAACTATTCTCATCTCATTATGAACTGAAAGGAACTAGTATTTTTACAAGAAATCTCTAGCCAGCCTTCCCGCAAGAGGTTTTTTCTTAACACCAATCATATTAGTGTTAGATATAAATGGTAACTCCAACAATTTCTTTGTTCTCAACGCCTTCTATTTCCAGGAATTAGTCACTTCAACGATCTTTGATGGTTATACGGGTATCCAAAGTACAAACGAGATGGATGTTTGTTGTCCCAACCATTCTTGTTAGTCCCGATACCGATAAGGAAAGGGGGAATTTATAACAAAGTTTTTGTGTTGTTGATTCCTAGGTGTAGTGCTTTTTCCCTTATGCCGTCTATTGGTACTAATGTAGTGTAGGATTGACCCGCAATACAGAACCCATAGGTGTAACCTTTCGCTCAATACTCAAATCAACAATTGAAACATCTGAGGCTGCATCAATCGAGGATACACGATAGAAGGAATTGTTCTATCTCCAAACTTCACCTTCACCGAGCGTAGGTTTATTTCAAGAATTTCGTTCTTTCTATACCGAACCGCGTCTCTTTCTCGTAAGACTGAGGTGAGGGCTAAAAAAAACAAGAAAAAAGAATCAAATCGCACCATCTCTGTAATAGGTAAATGCCCTTTTTTCTCCTGAAGTTGTCGGAATTATTCGTAATAAGATATTGGCTACAATTGAAGAGGTCTTATCAATAAAATTTCCATTTATATGAGATCTAGGCATAATTAGCAATCCATTCTAGAATTCTTTTCATTACCCCTCGGGGAAAATGATCCCACAAACAAAGCAAAGGAATTATACAGTACGAAATAACATAAAAACAGACTAATTTTATTCTAATAAATAGATATTAAATAGATACGGGCTTTCCGCTTAAATTGTCTCCTTTTGTTTGGGAAAGATATGAGATATTGGAATCAGATTGATTTCATTCCCATTTTTGTAGTATACCAATGAGCGGAACTATTACTATTTCATCTAAGTTAAATAACCAAGGACTTTTTTTACTACAGATTCTGATAACTCGAGAAGTTTTGATTTGGTTATGATCCAAAGAGAAAAAAGAATGGAATAATCATTCCATGAAAAAATAGAGTAGAGTAACCATACCTTCTGTTTGCATAACGTGTATACACCACGCCATACAATCGAAATATCAAAATCCATGGGACGATTCATAAATTTGGAATAGATCTGTGGGGTAGCTGATGAATGAGAGAAGTTTTTGTTGAGAAATATTAAATGGGAAAGGAATTCTTCCTATGGAACTAGTGATCGGTCGTACCTGTACTGCAGTAATATGAATAACTCGCTATTCACTCAGTTTCTGGTCAATAATAAGATTATGTAGGAGAGATGGCCGAGTGGTTCAAGGCGTAGTATTGGAACTGCTATGTAGGCTTTTGTTTACCGAGGGTTCGAATCCCTCTCTTTCCGTTTCTGTTAATTCACCAACGTTATCGACCACAATGTATCAAATCAAATAACAATTGAAACCATTATTCCAGCAATAGGACCCTTATTTGATAGAAATTCTCTATTCCTAATTATTGTGGTTATAAAATAGGAAAGAGCAAAAAAGAAAAAAAATCCTACTGTTGATCCATTTGTGATAGGTGAAAAAATGCGGATGGATTAAGGCCCTTAGATCTATTTAGTTCGGCGAAAAGGGGACAAAATTCTATGAACCTTTCTTTCTTAATTTTGTTAGGTTCAAGTCTGACGAGAATAATATTCTACGACTAACAACTCATTTATTTGCAAACCGATCCATTTACTATCTATTATTTGATTTACTAATCCTTTATATTGGAATGAGTCAATAGTCAAATGTTTTGGCAATTCCTCATGGGCGGATGAAGCAATATAATTTTGAATCAGACCTTTTGATCTTTGGTTATCCTTCGCAGTAATAATATCTCGGGGTTTGCAACGATAACTTGGTATATCCACTATACGACCATTAACTAGAATATGTCTATGGTTAACTAATTGCCTGGCTCCGGGGATGGTCGAAGCCATACCCAATCGAAAGAGGATGTTATCCAAACGCATTTCAAGTAGTTGTAGTAAAACCTGACCCGTTGACCCTTTGGCTTTTCCAGCGATATGTACATATCTAAGTAATTGTCGCTCTGTCAGACCATAATGAAAACGCAATTTCTGTTTTTCTTCTAAACGAATACGATATTGCGATTTTTTCCCAGAACGCAATTGGTTTTTAAGATCACTTCCGGATCTAGGTCTTTTACTAGTTAGTCCTGGTAAAGCTCCCAGACGGCGTATTTTTTTAAAACGAGGTCCTCGGTAACGAGACATAAAGACTCCTTTTTTTTTATTTTTTTGAAATTTCATTTTACACAATAAATCTAAATTTAAACTGAACTAAAGGATAAACAAAGCAAAATCGACTGATGAAGTACTACAAAAAAAAATGAATTGTATCAACATCTAGATTTTTTGTATATATATATATATATATATATAGGAAGTTGAGGCTCCGTTTGATGATTTGTTCTGTAGAGATCTAATTGCTCTAATCCATTTTTATTAATAGTTGCAAGTTACCACGACATAATAGATCGCCGATCCAGCATTTTATTTGAAGAAAAGGAGAGATTATCAATCTCGGAAAAATAGATAGAGAAAAGCCGGCTATCGGAGTCGAACCGATGACCATCGCATTACAAATGCGATGCTCTAACCTCTGAGCTAAGCGGGCTCGCATAAGAGAAAAATTGCGTAACAAATAGAAATGTTGTATAGGAATTCCGGAAAATGTCGGATCTTAGCTATTAATTTCATATGAACTAAACTAATTAATAGAGTTCTATAGCTAGAAGTTCGAAGTTCTAAGCTAAGTTCCTTTTAGAAATAATTAAAATAAAAAAAGAAAATAATAAAAAAATAATAAATATAAAATATAATAAAGTAATATTAATAAATTATTAATAAATATTTCATCAATCATAATCATAATATATGATCATATCAAATTCAATTGGAAATTCTAATTAGAATAAATCGAATTTTTCTTAAAGCTTAACTAAAGCAGTTATAGATAGTAAATTATGTTAATTTCATTATAGTGGATCGGTCCTAAGAAAAGAATAAGATAAGGATAAAGATACAATCTAAATTAGATTGAGACATTATTCTGGTTTCATTTTGAAAAGGAGGAGATAGGATGAAAAAAAAAAAGAATGAATATCGAACGTTACAGTATTACAAATCACACTGTAAAAATGAAAGGGAGAAATAAAATAGATATGGGATATATCTATTCATCTTGAATTGAAAATACATCAATGATAGAATTATTTCTGATTGAAATAAACAAGGTTTACCCAATAGAAATGAACTGATAGAGGATGGTCAAAAAAATAAAATAGCAGCCTTTTCGATATAGAAATCATTAGATAATGAATTCAACGGTTTCAAAAAAAGAAATAAATGAAAGAGATGGATGAAATTATAAATGTATCTTGGTCTCAAAGAAAAGGGAAAGGGGGATATGGCGAAATTGGTAGACGCTACGGACTTGATTGGATTGAGCCTTGGTATGGAAACCTGCTAAGTGGTAACTTCCAAATTCAGAGAAACCCTGGAATTAAAAATGGGCAATCCTGAGCCAAATCTTTCTTTTGGGAAAACAGGGGTATAAAACTAGAATAAAAAAGGATAGGTGCAGAGACTCAATGGAAGCCGTTCTAACGAATAGAGTTGACTACGTTGCGTCGGTAGCTGGAATCCCTCTATCAAAATTAGAGAAAGGCCATATATACCTAATACGTACGTATACATACTGACATATCAAACGATTAATCACGACACGAATCCATATCGTATAATATATTTATATTATTAATGTTTAT